GTTTAGATCGAGGGTTCAGAATGGAAGACTTAGCTGATCTTATTAATTGTTCGAATATTTTTTTATCCAAAAATCATGCATGTTTGTAGGACAGTAGTAAAAAAATATCATCGAAAACTTACAGCAGCTTGCCAAACAAGGGCTAAGAGAAGAAAGAGCACAGGTATTACTGGCATAACATCTACAATTGGATTGAAAAAAGCATAAGCCTCGGGCAATTTGGCGAAGAAAAAACTACTTGAATGAAGGGCAGAATTAAGACAGATACAGATCAAACTAAAGATATTAAGCATAACAAACATTTCCTTCTTGGAGATAATTGTATTTTGATTGAGTTATTGATATTAAGGAAAAAAATGAAGAAAGTAAGGTAAACCAAAATTATTCTTTTTTTTTTACTTGCTCAATCACAAATCCTTCAATTCTCAACCGAGAACAGAAGGAGGCATACTTTCATACAATATCTTAATTGAATTCTATGTAATGATCAATAAATTAAGTGCAATTCTACAACTATATGCATTAAATCCTAGCAACAATCTACTCTATTCCACATATATTTGGGTGGGAATTGACGAATAAACAATACGGATATTAGTGTTTATTGGTGTCAAATATAAATAGAAATGGGGCGTGGCCAAGCGGTAAGGCAACGGGTTTTGGTCCCGCGACTCGGAGGTTCGAATCCTTCCGTCCCAGAGCAGTCCAATTAGGTTCAAAGTGTAATGTTGAATAGAATTTCATCCCTTTTCTGAGTTCTACTGATTCTTTTCTGAATCATATCTTTCCTTTTTTCTCGCAAAACAACTCAGGGCAAATGACATGCCAATAGAGCTAAATCTATTTCCTATCCTACCTGGCTAGGAAATAGCTCAATAGTTGAATTCAAAAATGAGCTGGGCTCTTCCGCGTCTGCCTGTTCCGTCGATATTCCTAGTTGCTTAGAAAGACTTTATGGTCTATATCCATTTGAATTTTAAATAACGCATTCAAAGTGAAAATATGAAAAATACTCTACCTTACTCCCCTATATCTAAAGTAAACAGGGGAGTCCAGTTATTAGAATTCTCTGTGGATCTGGAAGTCTAAACTAAACAAGAAGGGGCTCTTGGGACTAATTGAATTCTCATTCCATCACCGAGATAATGATTAATTCAAAATCTATGGGTGATTGAGTCAGAAATGAGATATCTATTAAACTTTTTTAACTACTGGCTATGATATGATTGCGAAATCTATTAAAGGATTTCGCGATCAAATAATCAAAATTATATTGAAATAGAAAATTTAAAAACCGAAATGCTTTTAATGATGTTTTATCAATCTTTGGTACTCGAAGAGATGTGAGATTTATTAATTTTTATTCTATGAACTGATTTCTGGCCTTTCCAGTTCATTTTTTCTTCATGTTCTTTAGAAATTCTTTTGTTCATAGAATAAAAGATAGGGTTAATTAAATGGAATCCTTTGCGGAGACTTCTCCAGAAAAAAAGGACTTTTCATATAGAAAAAGAAAGTATAGATTACTATGTACCGATTGAACCAATGACTATTCATGATTCCATATTGAATCAATTCCATACCGGCTCCAAACTAGAGGAAAGTTATGGTAAAACTTCGTTTAAAACGATGTGGTAGAAAGCAACGTGCGACTTGAAGGACATGATCGGTTGTGGATTCTTACATCCACCATTTTATAGAGGAATGAAGGTGCTCTTGGCTCGACATAGTTTGTTCTATTCCACTAGAACAATCCCTTTTTTGTTGGGTTGTAAATAGTACATGATGGAGCTCGAGCAGAAAGTATGGATTCATTTCTCAGGAGCAAGGGTCTAGGGTTAGTGTCAATCAATAAGTCGGAACAACTTCGTAAGTATATCTTCAATATAGAAATCGAAAGGATCCAATTTGAGCAAACGTTTCAAAAAAAAGGAAATTAAAATTCTTTTCTTGGAATTTAGAATTAATTCCCAAAAAACTATTTTGATCAAAACAAAAGTGTATCGCACTGGAATCAATCCTTCATCTGATTCTTCGATAGAAAGAAATCGCAAAAGGTATGTTGCTGCCGTTTTGATAGATTAAAGATCACCGAAGTAATGTCTAAACCCAATGATTCAAAGCAACGATAAAGGATCCCGGAACAAGCAAACACCATTTTCTGTTGTCTCAACAATAGGTTCGGTCAGGGCGAGGAATAAAAAGAACTCTAAACAAGACAAAGCAAGGGGGTTAAAGACAGCTCAATAAAAAAAATACCTAAGCTTAAGGATTTTCCTTTGAGCTCTTTGATAATTATACAACTTGAGTTATGAGTACGAATGGTTTTTTCTTTTCTGCGGGAAGGAAGAAAAAGAAGAAAAAAAGGAATTCAAAAAAAGTCTAATGGATTTGATGATTTTATCAATCTATTTGGAACTATATACATAAATTCAAATCATTCTTTCTCGAGCCGTACGAGGAGAAAACCTCCTATACGTTTCTAGGGGGGGCGTTGTTCATCTACATCTATCCCAATGAGCCATCTATCGAATCGTTGCAATTGATGTTCGATCCCGAAGAGAAGGAAGAGATCTTCGGAAAGTGGGTTTTTACGATCCGATAAAGAATCAAACTTATTCAAACGTTCCCGCTATTCTCTATTTCCTTGAAAAAGGCGCTCAACCCACAGGAACTGTTCATGATATTTCAAAGAAGGCAGAGGTGTTTAAGGAACTTCCCATTAATCAAATGAGCAATAATGAATAAAGAAAAATAAAGTGGGGGTTCCATAATGTGAACTTCCCGGAATTGATTCTTGTTTCACTCTTTTTATTGTTCTTTTTTTACTAATTTACTATTCAATTGCTTTAATATAATCCCATATTCGAAATAATGAAATCCTTTTTCTTGATATGGTTTTTGTTAGGATGACACCAAGAAAAGGGGGTTAAGCTTGCTTATTGTCCCTTTCGTTATATTCGAGTTTTGTCTGTTTTTCTTTTGTTTGCAACGTTCATATTGACAATAGTGTATTGAACAAATATAATTGGATCGTGGATAAATAGATCTATTTATCCACGTCCCATAAGTTTTGTTTTTTACTTCATAAAAAACTGCTCGTTAGATTTGCTGTAACACAAGAGGACCCTTTTTATGTTATGAAAAAAAAAGGAGAATTTATCTTTATCTGGGAATTTCTTCTATTTTCATATGATTTGTTCATTTTTCTATTCAGAATCGATACTAAAAAGCTTTTGTAGATTTGTTGCTAGTTTAATCCTTTGATGGGTCCGTTCAATCTAATCTATTTCTTTTTTTATTTCGATCGTATCTACACAACATAATTAAATTATTTGGGTTGCTAACTCAACGGTAGAGTACTCGGCTTTTAAGTGCGGCTAGATTCTTTTACACATTTGGATGAAGCAACGGATTCGTCCATACCATTGGTAAAGTTTGTAAGACCACGACTGATCCTGAAAGGGAATGAATGGAAAAAATAGCATGTCGTATCAATGCAAAACTCTGAGAATTTTTCGTCCTTACCAGATCGGTACAAAATCTTGTTTGAATTCTTGGAGCGTGACAAAAGAAATTCACGGATGGGTCGAGTGAATAAATGGATAGAGCCCTACGGCTCCAATTATAGGTAAATAAAAAGCAACGGGCTTATGTTCTTAATTTGAATGATTACCCGATCTAATTATACGTTAAAAATATATTAGTGCCTAACGCGGGAAAAGGTTCTCCTATAAGTGGATTATCTCTTTTTTTATGAATCCTAACTATTCACTATATCTTCATTTTAGTATGGAGGGGAGATGAATGTGTAGAAGAAGGGGTATATTGATAAAGATTCCTTTTTTTCCAAAATCAAAAGAGCGATCGGGTTGCAAAAATAAAGGATTTCTAACCATTACCGATTGGATTAAAAAAGGTAGGATCCGTTGATTAGCCTATCTGTCTCCGAGGTATCTAGTTTTTTATTACTATATACCTTGTTTTGACTGTATCGCACTATGTATCATTTGTGAACCAAAGAAATCCTTTGCCTTTGTTTCAAATCGAATTTCAAATGAAGGAATTAGAAGCATATTTCAAAATAGATAGATCTCGCCAACAAGACTTCTTATATCCACTTCTCTTTCAGGAGTATATTTATGCACTTGCTCATGATCATGGTTTAAATGGATCAATTCTTTATGAATCTGTGAAAAATGTGGGTTATGATAATAAATCTAGTTCACTGCTTGTGAAACGTTTAATTACTCAAATGTATCAACAGAAAAATTTTCATTTTATAATTTCGACAAATTTTTCTAAACAAAATCGATTTGTTGCGCACAATCCAAATGTTTATTATCAAATGATATCCGAGGGGCTTGCAGTCATAGTCGAAATTCCATTTTCACTACGATTAGTATCTTTTCTAGAAGGAAAGGATATAAAAAATTCTCATAATTTACGATCCATTCATTCAATATTTCCTTTTTTAGAGGATAAATTATTACATTTAACTCATGTGTCAGATATACTAATACCCCACCCTGTCCATCTGGAAATCTTGGTTCAAATCCTACGCTCTTGGATACAAGATGTTCCCTCTTTGCATTTATTGCGATTCTTTCTCCATGAGTATCGTAATTGCTATAGTCTTATTACTAAAAATAAAGCAATTTCCCTTTTTTCAAAAGAGAATCAACGTTTTTTCTTCTTCCTATATAATTCTCATGTATATGAATGTGAATCCATATTAGTTTTTCTCCGTAAACAATCTTTTCATTTACGATCAACATCTTTTGGAATCCTTCTTGAGCGAATAAATTTCTATGGAAAAATAGAGCATCCTGTAGTAGTGTTTAGTAATGATTTTCAGACCTTCCTATGGTTGTTCAAGGATCCTTTTATGCATTATGGCAGATATCAAGGAAATGCAATTCTGGCTTCAAAGGGAAGTCCTCTTTTGATGAATAAATGGAAATGTAATCTTGTAAATTTATGGCAATGTCATTTTTCCT